ATTAGACAATGGACGCCGTTCATTCTTATTTTTTCGTATTTTTATTTTTCTTGAGTTGAAAACAAAAAAGTCGGATTATACGTGAAATCATTTTTGGAATTGTATATTCAATGATTCACTAACCGTAATGAAATCTCAAATCATAATAAAATATATTATCTATATTTTAGAATAGAATTCTAATAGAATATTTAGAAAAAAAGAAAAAGCGGGTAGCGGGAATCGAACCCGCATCGTTAGCTTGGAAGGCTAGGGGTTATAGTCGACGTCGATTCAGTGCTTTGAACGTCTCTAATTCAAAACCGAACATGAAACTTTGGTTTCATTCGGCTTCTTTATGGAAGGAGAGTCAATTCTTAGATCTAAGATGTGAACAAAATGAACAAAATTATACCCATAACACCTACGTCAGCTTTTTATTTGAATACAAAAAAATGAATTGCTTTCTAGATGATCCTTCTAGGAGAAGGTGATTTTGACAATCTTTCTAGTTACTTCGTTCTCTATTTCTATTTCAGAGGATCCTAAGGAAAAGGATTTTTTTCCACCGAGCTAAAACAATACGCCGATGTCTCTAGTAAACCAAAGTCATCGCTGAATAGCTATTTTGCTCCAATTTCTTTTTTTAGAAAGAAAAAATGGAGGATTTAGTTACGATTAGAAATCGATCTTTTATCTTTAGCCATGGATCTTTTACTCATACTTATTCAATTGTAAGTCTTGGTCCAATTCAAAAATTATGTTTCGCAATTTCATAATCCAACTTTTCAATTTAATTTATAAGTGATTCATGGATACAAATCACGAGAATCCGTATTTTTTTCTCGAATTTCTTATTGAGAGGTAAAGGATTAAACCCTTTTAAGAAATAAAGTTTTTGATCGGAATATGAATAAAACCGAAAGACCCTTTAACTATTAGGGGTTAATAGAACGAATCGCACTTTTACCACTAAACTATACCCGCTACAATATGATTATTGTATACAAATGGACCTTTTGTCTAGCAAGATAATTGAGCATGATCAAGATAGGATTATCAAAGAATTGTCAAAATGTAGAGTGCTGGACTTTTTCACGAGTAGATTCAAATTTAATGAGATTTGGAAAAGAGGCTCCATTTAATTATTTATTTAAATATTTATTTAAATTTAATTCAAAATTGAAATTAAAGTTAAATAAATAAAGTTTTCTCTTTTGCTGAAGAAGTTAGATACGGATCAAAAAAACACTAAAATCATAACGGAAAAAATGTATTGTGGAAGAATTGATAGTTTCTTTTTTAGTTCGGGTAAAATAGAATAAGTATAACAAGAAAAGAATGTAAATAGTATTTCTTCTTTATTGTCGTTGCTTGAATATTTTATATTCAATTGAATATAATTATAATATATATAATAAAAAGTCCTTTTTGCTTTCAAATAAGATAAATCATTATTTATCTATAATTCTAATTTGTTGGAACAAAAAAAAAGAGCCCGGCTAGGTACTGACCAGGCCGGGCCGTGAGAATAAGAAGGGCCTTTCGAACAAAATCAACACAAAGAGGTCTTGGTTATTTTTTTTAGTTCGATTGTTGGCGCGGTCGAGTCCATCTTTTAGATATTAGATAAAGGAAATTCCTGATTCGTGGATCTCTCTATATAGAAATAATAGAATAGAGAAAGAAAAGAGATAAAAAAAAACTCTTTAGATTATGTGTAATGTAGTAATTCTCTTTTTCAATCGGGAGAGATGGCTGAGTGGACTAAAGCGTCGGATTGCTAATCCGTTGTACGAGTTATTCGTACCGAGGGTTCGAATCCCTCTCTTTCCGTTTCCGTTGATGACTTTATTTATTTATATAACTTTAATTTATTTATATTATTTTTGATTTCTTTTTTTTTCAAATTTTGAAAATCTTAGTGAAACGTGTGAATAGATAAAATCCTAAGAAAATTTGAAAATTAACCAAGGAAACCTTTTGTATTTTATTCTTCACGTCCAGGATTACGCCCCGGATCATTAGATAGGAATCCAAAGATAAAGAGAGAAACAAAAAATATCACTACGGTATAAACGAAGAGTTTCAGAGTAAGCATTACACAATCTCCAAGATGATTTTTTAGAAAAAAAAAGAAAATAGATCTTCCATTTTTCTACCACATATCCTATTTTGATACCAAGAAATGAGGTTTTTTCTAGAAATGTATTGTCACAAATGCATTTGTTTTTCATTAAAAAATTGCGTTTATATCCAAATTTAGATATTGTGAGAGACCCTAATAGGGTTAGGGTCTTTGACTGGATGGCTGGAAGGCTCAAAAACGAGGAAATGGGGGTAAGCCTGATTTATGGCGACTATCCACGAATTTCAATGTATGAATCAGGGATTTATACTATAAAACTTATCTGATTTTATTTTATCAATTGTTAGAATTTTTTCTCGAGGAAATCATGCATTTTCTAGGATATTATTATTTAGGGTCTTATCGAAAACTTACAGCAGCCTGCCAAACAAAAGCTAAGAGAAAAAAAAACAGAGGTATGACTGGCATAACATCTACGATTGGATTCAAAAAAGCATAGGCTTCAGGCAATTTGCCGAAGAAAAAACTACTCGAATAAAGGGGCGAATTAATACAAATACAGATCAAACTAACGATATTAAGCATAACAGACATTTTGTTCTTGGAGATAATTGCATTTTGGTTGCCTTTTTGATATAAGGAAAAAGAAAGTAAGGTAAGATAGACAAAAATCCTTCTTTTCTTTGAATCCATCCAACCAAAAATTCTCCAATTCTCAAAGGAGAATAGAAGAAATCATACTTTCATACAATATCTTAATTGAATTCTATGTAATGATCAATAAATTAAGTTGAATTCTGTATCTATATGTATCAAAATCCTAGTACCGGTCTATTCTATTATTCTATAGATATAGAAGATCTATATTCTATAGATAGATTCTATATCTAGATATATATTTAGATATTTATTTGGGCTGTAGTTGACAAACAACCAATAACAATATTATTGTTTCTTAGTGTCGATTAGCAATCGAAATGGGGCGTGGCCAAGTGGTAAGGCAACGGGTTTTGGTCCCGCTATTCGGAGGTTCGAATCCTTCCGTCCCAGCGCGGATCCACTTTTTATACTGCATTATTCCCATATAAACTATATCATAATATAAAAAAAAGTGGGGGGTGGATAGGCATAGGCTATATTAATTAGAAATTTAAGCATCTGTGTCTGCTTGAATTTCATTAACAAACGATCAAGTTCCATGTTCTATAGTATGGTATTTATACTATATCTATAACAAACAGTGACAATTGTTCAGTCTATCTGATAGATATGAGAAACCTTCCCTATTTTTTTTTCGATTTTGATTTTCGTAATCTTATTAAAAAAATCAAAATTCAAATCTTAACTTACATTATTTTTTCTACATCTCATTCTCATGAAAAAAAATGGATTTCTTTCTTTTTTTCTTTGATCTATTTCAAATTTTTATTTGAAATTAGTGATGAGTCAATTCAAAAAGAAAGACTGATCTTCCTATAAAGATCAAAGGCGATGCTTTTTGTCCAATTTTCTTCAAATCCAATCAAATTAAATAATGATGTTTAATTTAAATTAAATAGTGAATTTCACTTAGAAAAATTTTTAATGATTTGGAATCTTTGAAAAAGTAGAAAATCATTTAATTTATCCTATTAAGTCACTTGAAAATGTAGATTCAAAAACTTATTCATTTTTATTTATATTAATATATATCTATAATTATTATTAATATAAATTAATATTATTTTAATTTAATTATTTTATTTATATATTTCTATATATAGATTTCTTTTTTCTTTCTATTATCTATATATTCTATTAGTAATTAGTATGTTAAATATGTTCAAAATGTTGTCTTACTAAGATTTTTTCAGAAAAATATTGTTTCATATATTCATATATAGAAGAAAAGGTATAGATTACGATGTCTATGGACAGCTGAACCGATGACTATTCATGATTCCATGATTGAATCAATTCCATACCGGTATACCGGTTCCAAATTAGAGGAATGTTATGGTAAAACTTCGTTTGAAACGATGTGGTAGAAAGCAACGTGCGACTTGAAGGATATGACCCATTGTGGATTTTTACATCCATCATTTTAAATTTGTCTAGGAATGAGGTGCTCTTGGCTCGACATTGTTTGTTCTGTTACACTTGAACCCTTCATTTTTTGTCGGGTTGTAATGTAAATAGTCCATGATGGAGCTCGAACAGAAAGTATTAATTCATTTCTCAGGGGCAAGGATCTAGGGTTAATGCCAATCAACTGGAACAACTTCGTAAATATATGGAAAATTGAAAGGATCCAATTCGAGCAAGTTTCCAATTCAAAAGCAAAACTTGTTGAAATTGATTCAAAATTTTCGATTCAACGTGTATCATGCTAGAATCAACCATCCATAGGATTTTTTGATAGAAAGAAATCAAAAAGGGTATGTTGCTACCACTTTGAAAGGATTAAGAAGCACCGAAGTAATGTCTAAACCCAATGATTAAAAATAAGAATAAAGGGTTTAAAAACAAGGAAACACCCTTTGTAATTGTTAATTCTCTCGATAGTCTCAATAACTGGATCCGACTAAAGAATCCAAATAGAATTTGAAATAGTTTAACTGGGATAAACGAAAGGGAGTAAAGACTACTCAATAAATGAAATTGACTAAAGATTTTCCTTTGAGCTATTTAAGAGTTATCCGATTTGAGTTATGAGTACGAACTGTTTCTTTTTCATTTTTCAAGAAGAAAAAGACTGAAATCATAGTCTAATTGATATTCATTTTATAGGTCCATTTGTCATTTAATTTATTATTTATTAGAATTAGATACATAGGCAAAACTTCGAATTAAATCATTTTTTCTCGAGCCGTACGAGGAGAAAACTTCCTATACGGTTCCAGGGGGGGTATTGTTCATCTATATCTATCCCAATGAGCCGTCTATCGAATCG